ACCGAAAATTTGCTTAATAATTCAATCAGTTTTATCTTTTTTCCCACCTTCCTAAAGTATAGGCATTTCTACTATCATTAGAATTTTATGAAAGGTAACTATCTCGGTTTCATATATAAATTTATATAGAATCTTTGAAAAAGACTTTTCTTCATAAGAAGGAAAAGACTTACTATCTTTGGGATCTGATGCTACACCGCTGCTCAATACCTTAGGGGATCAACTCTATTACATAAGTTAATTCCTAATTTTTATCTCATGATATGAGATAAGTAAGCAGTTCTTATTGTATCGGCCCCCAACCTCACGAATTGATCTTTACGGTGCTTCCTCTTCAATTGGACCCTTTATCCATAGAATAAAGTATCTAGGCATACCTATTTCTTCATATTTTGACTTCTATAAAATGAAAATGAAGTTTATTTATTTACTACAGCTGATAAAAATCGTTGTTTTGGACGATACATATGTAGAAAGCCTATTTTTTTTTTATTTTTTCCTAGTATTTATTAACTTGCTCTTCCTTTTTATTTCTATAGTGGAGATAGTCGCGCGTAATGACAGATCACGGCCATATTATTAAAAGCTTGTGGTAAGAATGGGTTCCGCTCTAGTGCACGAAAATAATATTCCAAAGCTTTCGTATGTTCTCCATTCCTCGTGTGGATAAGTCCTATGTTATAGAGTATATAACTTCGATCATAGGGATCAATTTCTAGTCGCATAGCTTCATAATAATTCTGTAAAGCTTCTGCATAATTTCCTTCGGATTGAGCCGACATTCGTTACGGTCGTCTTTCGATTCAAAGAATCTCCGTTTCAGAACCGTACATGAGATTTTCATCTCATACGGCTCCTCCCTTATGTGCATAATGAGAATAATCTATTACATGAAATCAAAAAAGATTGAAATAGTCTCATTATAAACTGAGCGGGGCTGGTGTTTTTACAAGAAATAACTAGCCAACCTTCTTGTAAAAGATCTTTCCTTAACATCACAGGTGTTGGTACTAGATAAAAAAGGGTGACTCCAACAATTTCTTTGTCTTTAACGCCTCTGAATTTCTGGGAATTAGTCACTTCAACAGTCTTCGATGGTTATACGGGTATCCAAAATACGAACGAGATGGATGCTTGTTGTCCCAACCATTCTTGTTAGCCCCGATCCTGATAAGGAAAAGGTATAATTTATAACAAAGTTTTCGTGTTGTTGATTCCTAGGAGTAGTGCCTCTTCCTCTATGCCTCCTATTGGTACTAGTGGACTAAGTTTGACCTAACCCATAGGTTATAACCCCCCGCTCAATACTCTCGAATCGATAATTGAAGCATCTGAGGTTGCATTAATCGGGGATACACGACAGAAGGGCTTGCTTGTTTTATTTACAAACGAAACTTCACCTTCAACAAGCGTAGATTTATTTCAATAATTTTTTGTTCTTTTTTTTACCGTTCTCAGTCTTAGGAGAAAGACACATTATTCAGAATAAAAAGAAAAAAAAAAGAATCAAATCGCACCATCCCTGTAATAAGTGAATGCCTCTTTCTCTCCCGAAGTTGTCGGAATTATTCGTAATAAGATATTGGCTACAATTGAAAAGGTCTTATCAATAAAATTTCCATTTATTCGAGATCTAGACATAGGCAGAAATCCATTCTATAATTTCTTTTAATTAACTTTCGTGAGAAAAGAATCCCACAAAAAAAGGAATTGTACAGTACGAAATAACATAAAAACAGACTCATTAAAGAAGACCTTCTACTCAAATTGTTTTGACAGGAATCAATCAAAACTACGAAATATTTGAATTCGATTAGATTTCGTCCAAATGAAAATTATAGTCGTATAAGAATGAAGGGAAGTATTACGATTTCATCGCAGTTGAAGAATCAAAGAATTTCTCCTAAACAGATTGGGATAATTCGATAAGTTTTGATTGAATCATGATCTAAAGATGAAAATAGAATGAATAAACGTCCTTTTTGTGTTATGTGTATAACAAGTATACGCCGTATAATCAAATATAAAAAACCCTGGAGCGTTTCACGAATTTGGAATAAACCTAAACCTGTGGAGTGGCGTAAAGGTTTGTTGTTGAAAGATCTAAAACCTAAAATAAATTTTCGAATTTTTATGAAAATCTAATAATATTTTAAATAGAATCATAACGAAATCGAAAAGTATCCATTAAACATAGTCTAAAAGTCTAAAAAAATAGATCGACCCGTGTATTCGTTAGTGATTAAATCTGGTAGGAAAGAAAGGGTCGGGAGTACCATTTTCGCAAACATGAATAGATATATCTTTATTTATTATTTTTAAATTTTTTTTTTACAATCAATGACACAAAAAAAATTATTTATCCCCCGGCCTTGAGGGAAGGTTTATCTTTGCTGAAAAGTTTTTCTATTTTTATTTAGTTAAAATAGAGTGTACATACCTATTCAAAAATATAATAAAAATGATTCACTATTCACTTGGTTTCTGGACCGTAATCATT